AAGTGTTCGGATCTATTATGACATAACCATGAGGCGCTCAACGGACTCTTTTAAGAGTCTCAAAACTTTTTTGGACTTTGGATTAACGTTAAAAAACTATTTTTTTTGTGCGACTTAGCGTATTCCTATCTCAATTAGAAGGTATTAGACAGAGTTTCTTAATTTTTTACATCGAATATTTTACATAAATAATTAGAATATCTGAATAACTAGTGTTACTCTATTTCAAATAAAAATATTCCAAATCCCGCTAGCAGTCATTAATCATTAATGAGTTTCGTCATTAATAAGAAAAATCTCGGTATCTATATTTAGTCAGTCGAAAGTATTTGATTTATTTTTTCCATTCGTTTATTCTTTCTTATTTTATTTTTCAATTCAATTATTGAATAATGTTATTTATAATGAAATAATGAAAAATTATGTTAGTAGTAATTGAATTGTAATTATTTAGTTTTAATAACTAATAGCAGAAATGAAATAAATCTATTCTGTATCTGTACTCGAGCTGTGTATTCTTTATCCCTACGAAATCCTATCAAAAAGAGAACGATCTGAGAAGGGATATAATGAAATTCTTTGATTGGTTCTTCCTAGAGGAATTATCCCATTTTTACTTTTATTTTATGGATGGGTCTAACATGAATACTAACAAATATAAAAATTATAAATAAGAACTTTTAGTCGAAACGCCTCGTGATCTTCAACCAATTATGCGCTTCAATATAACTACCAGGAGTAAGCGCTATAGCCTGTTTCCAATACTCAGCGGCTTGATCGAACCAAGCCTCGGCAATTTCAGAATCTCCCTGTCGAATGGCCTCTTCTCCCCGGTCGGAATAGGTGGGTCAATTCCTTTCCTTCGAACCGTACTTGAGAGTTTCCTACCTCATACGGCTCCGCATTAAATTCTTTTGGTGTCCATTTTATCTATCGAACTAAATTATATTTCTCGTATATCTATCCCATTTTTCGGGTTAACCAAAAGAGGTTAATTGCATAAGTTTCAAACTTGAATTTTGAGTTCCAATTCATTTTTGTTTTATCTTTTCTCCTACCTTCAGAAGACTAAAGCATAGCCATTTTCCCCTATTTTTAGCATTTTCTGCAAGGTAACTATCTCGGTTTCATATCGATATTTCTATATAGATATATAGAATTCGAATATCATATAGAATCTTTTAAAAAAGCTTTCCTTCATAAGAAAGAAAAGACTTACTATCTTTGGGATCTGACCCTCCACCGCTGCTCAATACTTTAGTAGATCGACCCTATTACAGAAGCTGATTCCTAACTTTTATCTGTCTGATATTATGGCATAAGTAAGCAGTTCTTAATGTCTTATGTATTGGCTAATCTTTACGGTGTTTTCTCTCTATCAATTAGATCTTTTATCCATAGAAAAAAGTATCTAGGCATACCTTATTTATTCACTTCCTATTTCGACTTCTATGAAGTAAATTTATTTGCTACAGCTCATAAAAATCGTTGTTTTAGACGATGCATATGTAGAAAGCCTATTTTCTTTTTAGTATTTACTAAGAGATTTGGTCTTTCTTTCCTTTTTTCTTTCTATAGTGGAGATAGTCGCACGTAATGACAGATCACGGCCATATTGTTAAACGCTTGTGGTAAGAAGGGGTTTCGTTCTAGTGCTCGAAAATAATATTCTAAAGCTTTCGTATGTTCTCCATTACTTGTGTGTATAAGGCCTATGTTATAGAGTATATAACTTCGATCGTAGGGATCAATTTCTAGTCGCATAGCTTCATAATAATTCTGTAAAGCTTCCGCATAATTTCCTTCGGATTGAGCTGACATCCGTTACGGTCGTCATTCTATTAACAGAATCTCCGTTCCAGAACCGTACGTGAGATTTTCATCTCATACGGCTCCTCCCTTAATATGCATAATACAAATAGTTAAATCTTTTTTGATTCAATAGATTTTTTATTCGCATTATGAACTGAGCGGGGCTAGTGTTTTTACAAGAAATCTCTAGCCAACCTTCTTGCGCGAGAGCTTTTGTTACCAACAAACGTGTTGGTACTAAGTACTAAATAGAAATGGAAACGCCAACAATTTCTTTGTCCTTAACGCCCCTAAATTTCCAGGAATTAGTCACTTCAACAGTCTTCGATGGTTATACGGGTATCCAAAGTACGAACGAGATGGATGTTTGTTGTCCTAACCATTCTTTTTAGTCCCAATCCCGATAAGGCAGGAAAGGGGTAAGTCATTTTTCACAAAGTTTTCGTATTGTTGATTCCTAAGTGTAGTGCTTTTTTCCCTATGCCGCCTATTGGTACTAGTAGAGTAGGATTGCCCCCCCAGTAAAACCTATAGGTGTAACCTTTCGCTCAATACTAAAAATAAGCATAGCATCCGAGGCTGCGTCAATCGGGGATACACGACAGAAGGAGTTGTTCCATTTTTAAACTTCACCTTCAACAAGCGCGGATTTCTTTCAAGAATTCAATAATATATCAAAAATATATAATTATATATAGTATTTTTCTTTATATCCCGAATCAGATAATCATGAATGATATATTTTTATCGTAAGACTGGTGTAAAAAAAAAATATAATAAAAATCAAATCACACCATCTCGGTAATAGGTAAATGCCTCTTTTTCTCCTGAAGTTGTTGGAATTATTCGTAATAAGATATTGGCCACGATTGAAAAGGTCTTATCAATAAAATTTCCATTTATCCTCGATCTAGGCATAGGTATCAATCCATTCTATAATTCTTCTCATTACCCTCGTGGAAAAATGATCCCACAAGCAAAGTAATTGTACAATACGAAATAGCATAAAAAAGATTCATAAAAAAAAAGATACGAACCTACTACGACTACTCGTACTCAAATAAAAAAATTGCCCCTTTATGCAGGAATTCATACTAACTATTTGAATACGATTCGAATTCATACAAATAAAAATGTAGTAGTATACCAATATCAATGAAGCGTTCTCATCGAAGCTGAAGAATCCAATAATTTTTCTATGCTGTAAATCTATGTTGTGTTGTGGACATAACGAGTATACAATCAAATCGTAATATACTGGTAATTATTCATTAATTTTGGATAGATCTATGGAGTAAGGTATTTTTTGATGAGAACTTTAAAAGTAGAAAGGAATCTGCAAATTTGTATGTAATCGTAATTTAAGTTTCAATAGAATCATGATGTAAAGATATCTATTAATTATAGCTATAGACTCAAAAGTATAAATATAAAAAAGATAAACTAATCCATCAGTTGAGCCGTTCCAACACAAAAAAGAAAAACCTTTTGATTTGAATCTCCTGAGTCTTAAACAAAAGATTTTTAGAAAAAATTTACCTATCCAAATAAGAATCGAGTATGAATATGAAATATGGGTTACTCGCTATTTATTCGGTTTCTGGATCATAATCATTGTTATAGGAGAGATGGCCGAGTGGTTAAAGGCGTAGCATTGGAAATGCTATGTAGGCTTTTGTTTACCGAGGGTTCGAATCCCTCTCTTTCCGTACCTTCACCCCATTCATCAACATTCTTGACCACAAAAAAAAATAAAAGTATTAACAGTTAAATTATTTTTTTTATTTGAATATTTCGAATTGCTGTAGTATGTAAAATACTGGAAAAAGTGGACAAGGAATAAAAACCTCTCTACCGATCTATGTTTATGATACATGAGTGTGATAAAAATACGGAGCAAACCCCTTACTTTGGTGAAAGGGACAAAACTGTCCGAACTCTTTTTAGTTTCTTTTAGTTAGGTTTAACTCTGACGGGAATAATATTCTACGACTAACAATTCATTTATTTTCAAACCAACCCACTTACTATCTATTATTTGATTTACTAATCCTTTATATGGGAATGGGTGAAGAGTCAAATGTTTTGGCAATTCCTCGCGGGGGGATGCATCAAGATAATTTTGAACGATAATTTTTGATTTTTGTTCATCCCTCGCCATAATAAGATCTTGGGGTTTGCAACGATAACTTGGTATATCTACTATACGACCATTAACTAAAATATGTCTATGGTTAACTAATTGGCGGGCTCCAGGAATAGTCGGAGCCATACCCAAGCGAAAAAGGATGTTATCCAAACGCATTTCAAGTAATTGTAGTAAAACCTGACCTGTGGACCCTTTGGCTTTTCTGGCAATACAAACGTATTTCAGCAATTGTCGTTCTGTAATACCATAATGAAAACGTAATTTTTGTTTTTCTTCTAGACGAATACGATATTGAGATCTTTTACCGGAACGCGATTGATTTCTAAGATCACTTCCACCTTTAGGCCTTTTATTAGTTAGTCCCGGTAAAGCCCCCAGACGGCGTATTTTTTTGAAACGAGGCCCTCGGTAACGCGACATAAAGACTCCTTTTTTTTATTGATATTTCATTTTTAAAATAAACCTAAATTAAAGCTAAACTAAATGAAGCAAAATTTCCTGAAGTATTGTACAAATAATGAGAGGAAATGGGAGGAATTTTATAAATATCCAAACTACCCCCTTTAGCTTATTTTATTATTGTAATTTTTGATTCGTTATTCTATTCTTGATTATTAAAATTTTATATTATAAATATTAATATTATAATAATATTTTTCTTTTTATTTATTATATTTATATCTTTTTTTATTTGTATTTTTGAGGCTATATATATCTTTTTTTTTTTCGAAGTTATAGTTCGATAATATATAACTATAATCTAAATAGAATTAAAAATGAAAATATTCTGATTATATATAATAATGATAATCATTATCAATCATATAAACGTATAAAAAAAGTTGAACAAATAAAGAAAAGCCGGCTATCGGAATCGAACCGATGACCATCGCATTACAAATGCGATGCTCTAACCTCTGAGCTAAGCAGGCTGATATAACAGATACGTAGAAATTCAATAAACTATATACTCATTAATATTCTATTATTCATCTAATTTATGTATGAATATAGATAAAAATCCAATTTCAAATCAATATTGAATTGAGTATAATATATAAGATAACAATTACTATAATGATCAATAGTAATTTCTTTGATAATTTTCTTTTTATTTATTGATATTTATAACATAGTATAATTATACGTTTATTTTTTTTTTTTTATTATTTATTAATAAAAAATATCTTAATTAATATAGTGAATCTTGAATTCAAATAAATAAAAATAATTATAGTTTATAAATTTGAATTACATAATTACAAGATCCATTATTATATAAGATTATTATATAAGATAAAGATTTAAGATAATAAAAATTTAATTTTAATACAATTTATTTTATAAAATATTTAAAAATATGAATAAAATTTACTAAAATATTAAACATCTATTCAATTATTAGTAATTAATATTAGTTTATTAGTTGGAATTATAAATTCATAATTCAATTCATTCAGTTATTCATGAATTCGAATAACAAAATATAATAATATTCTACTAAAATTAGAAAAAAAAAAAAAAGAATCGACCCTTTGAGTATTACCGATTGTCTGGGAAAAGGAAGAGGTCGTATATATTATAGTAGATATCCATTCCTATTGAATTGCAGATAAAGAAATGATAGAATCATTTCTGATTGGATCAAATTGAAACTCCCGCTAAAGATGACACAAAATAGGAAAAAAGGAAAAGGCTTTCGGCATATGTATTTTTCGCTAAATAAATTCAACGGTTCGGGCCGAAATGAAATAATCAAAAAAAGACTAATAGAATCGATTAAATGAAAAGGACATCACACCAAGATCCGAGTCTGAAAAAGGGGGATATGGCGAAATTGGTAGACGCTACGGACTTAATTGGCTTGAGCCTTAGTAGGGAAACCTACTAAGTGATAACTTTCAAATTCAGAGAAACCCTGGAATTAATAAAAATGGGGCAATCCTGAGCCAACTCCTGTTTTCAAAAATCAAAAAGTAAAAAAAAATTCTTAAAGCGATAATAAATAATGGATAGGTGCAGAGACTCAACGGAAGCTGTTCTAACAAATGGAGTTTACTGTGTTGTTATAAGAATTATTCCATAACAACTGCAAAAAAAAGATGAAGAAGAACCCTATATCTAGATAAATACGTACTAGAAATACTTTAAAAAATAAAAAAACGTATTAATGACGGCCAAAATATGTATTTTTTACCTTTTGTATAGGAAAAAATGGAAGAATATTAATTTATAAAAGTATTCACTCCATGGTCTGATAGATCTTTTTTTTTTTTTTGACGAACTGCTCAATCGGACGAGAATGAAGATAGAGTCCCATTCTACATGTCAATACTGACAACAATGAAATTTATAGTATGAGGAAAATCCGTCGACTTTAGAAATCGTGAGGGTTCAAGTCCCTCTATCCCCAAAAAAGCTCTTTTGACTCCCTAACTAGTAATCCTCTTTTTTCGTTAACGGTTAAAAATGGGTCCTATTCCTCATTTCTTCTTTTTTTTTCTTTTGTGGAAATTTTTTTATCTTATCACAATATGTGATATAAAGGATACACGTACAAATAAAAATCTTTTGAACAAAGAGTAATCATTTGAATGATTCATATCATAATCCATACCATAGAATTACTTGTATTCTATTCAATCTTCAACTTCTATTGAAGCTAACATACAATAATAAATTCCGGGACCTATATAATCCCTTTTAATACTGTTTTTCGTCCTTTGGTTTGACATAGACTCCCATTATCTAGTAAAATAAATAAAAAGAGTAGATGATGTTTTGGAAATGGTCGGGATAGCTCAGCTGGTAGAGCAGAGGACTGAAAATCCTCGTGTCACCAGTTCAAATCTGGTTCCTGGCATCTGAATCATTTGTATAGTATCGATTTGGACAATTAATGCATATGTATCGATCTACATATTCGTTAATAGTCTAGATGAAATCATGACACATACGTAACTTAGTTCATCGAGGTGTCTAGAGATAAACCCCATCTATTTTATAGATGGGTAAAGAGTATATAAAATATATAAAAAAAATATATAAACGAAGGGGATTATGTTTCCTCTTCCTTTTTTATTTTTTATACTGTATCTGCTCTTTTTAAAGTAAATAAAAAGAACAAGATTAATACTTCATAAATCAAATATTCGAAAAGGTTCAATTAGTTAGTTGAAAAACTCAAATGTAAAATCTAGGGGAATTACCGGAGGGAATAAACAAGATTCATATAAGATAAATTAAAAATAACAGACGACGGCGTTTTATTTTTAATTTATTTTTTATATTTCCCCCTAGATTATATGACTTTTTAGAGCCTGCTTATCGAAACTAAATGGTACGTGATGTGCGTGGTACAAAATTCATCATATCGAACTTTTTTGGTTAATTCTTTCGTTCTATTGGCTCGGTTCATCCAAAATCAAAGTATTTGTAAACTTTTTTCATTTCAATGAATTCCTAATTTGATTTTATTTATTTTTACACACTAATAATACCAATTAAACATAAATTACTCCGTTTGATCTAGAACAGAA